ACTGGAACATAGAAATTACGTTGCAGGTTTAAAATCCATTTCAATTTCAAATTTACTTTTTAGTAATTTTTTTTAATGCTTTTTCTATTTTTTTTCTAGAATGTCTAATATCTTTTTTAGATCTTCTATGTGAAAATGTTCAATTTTTATAAGGTCTTCTTGACTGTTATTCAAAAGGTCCAATAATGTATGTATATTAGACTTTTTGAGACAATTATAGATTCTGGGAGGCAATTCTAATTGGTCAATAAAAATATATTGAAATGCTAGTTCTTTTTTTTTTTTTCTTAGGTTAACTAATCTATTATGAAAAGGAAAAAGGGGTAAAGTAACTTGATGTTGATTGTTCTCTAAATAGAACGTTTCTTCTTCTACATGTAGAAAAGGAATAAATAAATTAATCAAATTCCGGGAGGCTTCATGAAGTGCTTCTTTAGGAGTTAAACTTCCATTTGTCCATATTTCTAGAAAAAGAATCTCTTGTTTTTCATTCCCATTCCCATAAGAATGAATACTATGATTCGCGTTTTGAACAGGCATGAATACTGCATCTATAGGATAACTTCTGTCTTCAAAGTTATTTGACATTTTTAGGCTATATCCGCGATTCCTCTCGATTTTTAATCCAATACACAAATCTATTGGTTCCGTTAAGGTAGCTATATGCTGTGTATTATCAACTATTTCCACAGAGGGCGGTAAAATTATGTCTCGAGCAGTTATATATCCGGGACCTTTGACACAAATAAGCGCGTTGCGCGTTCCGTATAGATTACTTCTTAATACAATCTCGTTCAAATTCATTAAAATTTCATGTACTGATTCTTGAATACCTACTATGTTAGAATAGTCATGTGGTATGTTCTCAGATTTTGCACGTGTAATACATGTTCCTTCTATTTCGCCAAGTAAAGCTCTTCGCATCGCAATGCCTATTGTGTCGGCTTGACCTTTCATAAGTGGAGACAGAATAAAGCGTCCATAATAAAGACGCTTACTGTCTCTTCTTGATTCAACACACTTCCACTGTAGTGTCCGAGTAGATACTTTGACTTTCTCTCGAACCATAGTAATTTTATTTGATCAGATCATTGAATCGTTTATTTCTCTTGAAACCCTTTCAGCTTTTATTTAGTTCTATACACGTCTTTTTTTAGGGGGTCTACAACCATTATGTGGCATAGGGGTTACATCTCGTACGAAACTTAAAAGTATACCGCTTCTACGAATAGCTCGTAATGCTGCATCTCTTCCCAGTCCAGGGCCTTTTATCCTTACCTCCGCTCGTTGCATACCTTGATCCACTACTGCTCGAATAGCATTTCCTGCTGCGGTTTGAGCAGCAAAAGGTGTTCCTCTTCTTGTACCCCTGAATCCACAAGTACCCGCGGAGGACCAAGAAATAACCCGACCCCGTACATCTGTAACGGTCACAATGGTATTGTTGAAACTTGCTTGAACATGAATAACTCCCTTTGGTATTCTACGTACATTTTTACGTGAACCACTACGTGTATTTTTACGTGAACCAATTCTTAATATAGGTTTTGCCATATTTTTTCATTTCACAAGAAATATATGGATATATCCATTTCATGTCAAAACGGACTTTTTTTTGCCAGCTCCTTGGAAGTGCCCTTTCCTTTATTTTATTTCCTTTAGTAATATTATCCTTGTCTTTGTTTATGCCTCGGGTTGGAACAAATTACTATAATTCGTCCCCTCCTACGGATTAGTCGACACTTTTCACAAATTTTACGAACGGAAGCCCTTATTTTCATAGTTATTATTCCTTAATTCTGTGAATATACTTATTGTTTTGTTGAACGAAAGAAAGGTTTCTTGATATTTTTGAATCTTTAATTGTATCTTCGTGAAAGGAATGTTGAAATTGAAAAAACCACTTACTCTTTTGAATCCTTGTTATGGAGTCTAGAAAGCGGCTGTCCCCTGATTAACTTATACCTAAGAACTTGCTAAAATTTTTATTTTTAGCAGGGGTGGTATTACACAACCCCCTTTTTTCACAAATGGTAAATTCCGGATATCCAATTTTAATATTAGAAGGATTACCATATATAACACAAAATTTCTCCACCGATTCTTTTTAGTCTAGCTTCTCGGTCTGTCATTATACCTTGAGAAGTCGAAAGGATTACAATTCCTATTCCGCCTAAAATTCGTGGAATTCGTTGAGAGTTAGAATAGATTCGTAGACCCGGTCGACTTATTCGCTTTAAATTTAAAATAGTTTTATAGGATTCTTTCTTATTTCGTCTATGTTTTAGGGTTAAAATCAAAAAATATTGATTGTTTTCACGATGTTTCCTTACGTTTTCGATAAAACCTTCCCGTAAAAGTATTTTAACAATGCTTTCGGTGATGTTAGTCGACCCTATCCGAACTGTTCCTTTTCTATTCATGTCAGCATTTCGTATATAGGTTATTATATCAGCAATAGTGTCTTTCCCCATGATAAGTTAAAATTCCTTATTGTTCTATAATTTTGATATAATCAACATGTTCTTTTTCTTTTATTTATATATAGATATAGACGAATTATATATTAATATATGAATTAAATTATTAATCGTTTTTTATTAAGGGTATATGCGTGATACACAATCGATTAATTAATTTTATTTCAATACAATTTTTTAAATCCTATACTAACTATCGATATTTAGGTCTTATAAGACCTCAGGAGCTAATGAAACTATTTTAGTAAAGTTTAATTGTCTCAATTCCCGTGGGATCGCCCCAAAAACTCGAGTTCCTTTTGGATTCCCTTCTTGATCAATGACAACTGCGGCGTTGTCATCATATCGTATTATCGTCCCATTGTTACGTTTGAGTTCTTTACAAGTACGTACAATTACTGCTCTGATCACTTCTGATCTTTCTAGAGGAGTATTCGGTATTGCTTCCTTGATTACAGCAACAATAACGTCACCAATATGAGCATATCGGCGATTACTAGCTCCTATTATTCGAATACACATCAATTCTCGAGCCCCGCTGTTGTCTGCTACATTCAAATAGGTTTGTGGTTGAATCATATCATTTTTTTGTATCTCTTCTTTTAATACAAAGGACGAAGTAAAAAAATATTGTTTGTCAAAAAAATAAAACTGAGAATCTTTTTATCCTTAAATGCTATTTAGCTTTTTCATTCTATATTCCTATTCAGAAATAATGAATTGGGTTTTTATAGGCATTTTTGATGCCGCTATTGAAATAGCTTTTCTGGCTATATTTTCGGGTACACCACCCATTTCATAAAGGATTTTACCTGGTTTAACCACAGCTACCCAATACTCCGGGGATCCTTTCCCAGAACCCATACGCGTTTCCGCCGGTCTTACTGTAACTGGTTTGTCTGGAAATATACGTACCCAAATTTTTCCCCCGCGTCGTACATTTCGTGACATTGCTCGTCGCCCTGCTTCTATTTGTCTAGATGTGATCCAAGCGGGTTCAAGTGTTTGAAGAGCATATCTGCCAAAACAAATACGATTCCCACGAGAAGATATTCCTTTTAGTCTTCCTCGATGTTGTTTACGAAATCTGGTTCTTTTTGGGTTATAGTTGATGGGTTTTTTCTAAATTAGAAATTCCATCTCTACTACAGAACTGAACGTGAGAGTTTCTTCTCATCCAGCTCCTCGCGAATAAAAGTACTAAAAAAGCTTGTATTAATATATAGATGTAGTTAAATCCTATTAATCATGGTCTTTTTTGAAATTTCATCTGATCTCTTCTAAATTTGTGTATGTCTTTTTCAAAATGGAATCCAAGATGAATTCTATTTATATTTATTTAAAAATTATATTTATTTAAAAATAACGTAATATCATTATATCGAATGTCGTTTTTGTTAGAGTTAGAATATTCTAACAAAATCCTTATTTTCTTTTATCTTTTTCGTTTTTTATTACTTTTTTTATTTGAAAAAAAAAAAAAATTCGCCGGCGAATATTTACTCTTTCAATATCTATTTAAGTTTTATCTTTATCCCACGAGGTCTCAGAATAAAAATCAGAATAGATAATAAAGTTTATGGTTTATTCCGCCATCCTGTCCAATGAATTACTAAGATTTATTTTTCAATTGAATCCTCTATATTCATGGGTTCCGTCGTTCCCATCGCCTCTTGATTAATCATTAGGACCGAATTCTACAATGGAGCTCTTGCCTGAAATTTTTAATTTCATTTTTTAATTTATTTTAGAGTCAATTTTCTCAGTTTTTATTGGCTCAAGGCTCTTAATTTTTTGTTTTCAGAACGAACAGATTTATTTAATTATTATGAATGAATCTGTATTCATGCTTTATTACATTGTTTTTATTACAGTGACCTCATAGACTTTCCAAATTGGAATAATAGATCATTAATATTCAAATTTTTTCTCTCTTTCTTTCATCCTTCCGTTTATCCGCATACTTTTCAATTACCTTTCATAACTTAATAATATAATAATATTTCGTTATTCTTTTTTTTTGTAAAAAAAATTCAGTTGCTACAATTATATGATCAGTCTATCATATCTTGACTTATTTTTTTGGATCCAGATAATGCGAAGCAATGAGTTGCTTAGGTTATTTATTAATGCTATAGTTATTAGTTGCTCTTATAGGTAAGTTCTTTTTTTTTTTTTTTTATTAGTCTAATCGAATCCTAAACTAACGAGTCACACACTAAGCATAGCAATTATATCAAAGGAGTTTTGATGGAAATTTTTATTCAACCTTATAGAATTGCTTATTTTTTCTTAAACAAAAAAAGAAGACTGTAATTTTTTTATTGCTGTCTGTATAGTGTTATACTACATAGTTTTAGTTTTTTATCCTTGGATAAAATGTAAAGACAAATAAAGTTTGTTATTCTTCGTCTACGAAGATCCAAATTTTTATTCCTAAAACCCCATAAATAGTTCGAACTGTATAGGAACAATAATCAATTTTAGCTTCAATTGTTTGTAAAGGAACTCTGCCTTCTC